GCGATTAACAAGAACACAGAATCACGCCCTGTAGGATTTGAACCTACGACATCGGGTTTTGGAGACCCACGTTCTACCGAACTGAACTAAGAGCGCTTTATTATCACAATAAATATTTTGTAACCCCAATTTATCTTGCATATATATATACTATAAAAAATAAAAATGAAATATTTATTTAATTATGTATGTACAATTTTATTAATTGATCTCAATTGATCCCTCGTTACTGCTCAGAAGATAAGTAATAGGTAGGGATGACAGGATTTGAACCCGTGACATTTTGTACCCAAAACAAACGCGCTACCAAACTGCGCTACATCCCTTTCAATTGGTCTACAGTGTCATTGTAGAGAATCCCTGCCTTGTTTTCCACATCTTTATTTCCTACATTGATATACACAAACTATCTTATCATTTCTTCCTTCTTCCTTTTGGTCTCATATATCATATAACAAACATATAATATGGTAAAAGACTTATATAAAGTATGAAATTAATATGAAATCTACCACAAAAAATTAATATTTTTTAGGAATTTAAGGCGGAAATGGACGTATTTTTTTCTTTTAATAAATATCTATTTTGTACATTTCAATTTGAATTAGGAACTCCGCGTACAAGTGGTAAGTCATTAACTACATATACACATCCGGTCATATATGTATTACCATTAGGTATTACAAATTACAATAAAATTACAATAACGAATACAGAAAGAGGAGTTTTTAAAATGCGAGATCTAAAAACATATCTCTCCGTGGCACCGGTAGTAAGTACTCTATGGTTCGGGTCTTTAGCAGGTTTATTGATAGAGATCAATCGTTTTTTTCCGGATGCGTTGATATTCCCCTTTTTTTCATTCTAGCTATTGATATGGGAAGGGGGAAGAAGATTAGAGATACAATCAAATATCTGTAACTAATCCCTACCCCTCCCTTCTTTTTTTCTTTGTTTTTTCTTTTTTTCTTTTTTTACTTATTCTTTCTAAAAAAAAAAAAAAAACAAAGAAAAAGCGGTTTCACCCTCAGTGAAACTATGAACTCGGGCTCAGGCTCAAATTAAATTAATAATAGAACGGAAATGCGGTGGTTGGGGCAACAATATCATACAAGATACTTAACTGAAAATGAAATACTGTACGGCAATTAAAAATTATAAATATAGTTAGAAATCATTATATTACTTATTATTTATTACTATATTGATTGCAACAAAACATTTCTTTCATAATTTGATTTCGAGTTACCTGCTTCTATTTTTGTGTCCTTTCTTCTTCCTTGCTTCGGGTCGGAAAATTAAAGAATTGAGTGAATCAAAAACCAAAGGAGGTTCATGGCTAAGGGTAAAGATGTCCGAGTAACGGTTATTTTGGAATGTACCAGTTGTGTTCGAAATCGTGTTAATAAGGAATCAATGGGCATTTCCAGATATATTACTCAAAAGAATCGACACAATACGCCTAGTCGATTGGAATTGAGAAAATTCTGTCCCTGTTGTTACAAACATACGATTCATGGGGAGATAAAGAAATAGATCGAACCGATCGCTCGTGTGTCAGTCTTCCAAGGAAGATGAAAAATTACATATTATATATAACAATATATATATATAATTTATTTTAATTTATTTAAATTTATTTAAATAGAAACAAATAAATAGAAACAAACCAAATCCTATTTCGATCGGATCAAAGATGATGTAGAATTAAGAAATAGGATTGGGATTTTCAGGATAAGGAATAAACAAACCATGGATAAATCCAAGCGAATCTTTCTTAAATCTAAGCGATCTTTTCGTAGGCGTTTGCCTCCGATCCAATCGGGGGATCGAATTGATTATAGAAACATGAGTTTAATTAGTCGATTTATTAGCGAACAAGGAAAAATATTATCTAGACGGGTGAATAGATTGACCTTAAAACAACAACGATTAATTACTATTGCTATAAAACAAGCTCGTATTTTATCTCTGTTACCTTTTCTTAATAATGAGAAACAATTTGAAAGAAGCGAGTCAACCGCTAGAGCTGCTGGTCTTAGAACCAGAAAAAAAATAGGTTGACTCTTCAATTGAATTGAATCAAAATAAAATTCCAATCCAAACTCAAATGCGGATTGACGTTTTTTTTTTTGTTCGAAAAATCGTAAAATCGAAATGTCCTGTCGTAAGAAAAAAAATGGGAGAAGAGGAATAAATATTTTATATTTAACGTCTTTCTTCATTTTGATGACTTTATCATATTTTATCATACTAATTTCTACTCTACCTTCCCAGAGTTCATTCTCCAGGGAACTCCATTTAAACTATTCCAACGGATTCCTTCCAATCTCTTTATTTTATGATCTCATTGGAAATCATATAAAGACAACTCTTATTTAATATAGCTATTTGTGCAAGTATTTTACGATTAAGAAGTAACTGTCTCTTGTACAGATTGTGTATAAATTTACTATAACTTAAGTATACTTTATTCTCGCGAATTACTGCATTTATCCGAGTGATCCACAACCGACGAAAATCTCTCTTTTGTCTACCTCTATCCCGATGAGCCGAAACCAAAGCTCTTATTTTCTGTTGAGTAATAGTACGAGTAAGTCTTGAATGAGCCCCTCGAAAGGTTGATGCAAATAAACGAATTTTTGTTCTACGTCTTCGAGCTATATACCCTCGTTTAATTCTGGTCATTGAATAAATGAAACTTTGATGAATAACTAATCGATTTCCTTTCTTTCAGTTATTCCCTTCCCGTATCCTAGTCTATTAATAACAAAACGGATTCTTCCAATGTATAAAATTTTAATTCCAATGGCTTTTGCTACTATAACCTTCCCGACCACGATTTTTTTTTTTTTTTTCTAGGTGAAATGCCTAGAAAAAATTGTATTGATATTAGGTATCAAAACCACATAAAAGTTGTAAATAGAAATGGATATAGTGGGTTCCATCGTTTCTATGGTTACTTCTTAAACGGTGAGGTCCTCTCTATACACCGGAGCCCTTCTTTCATTTAATCAATGTTATTGTTAACTTGTACAGTTCACACTCTTTGGCTCTACCCATAATTATCCAGTACGAGGTCTTTCACAATGAGATCTACTTATACAGTAACGGTATTTAATTATGAAGATTAGCTGAGTAGCTGACCCTGTTAGTCCGTTCTTGCAAGAGTAAGGCATAATTTTTCTGCTTTTTAAAATAGTATTTCCCCTGCTTAATGGATATCATTTGCTATCAATGGAGAATTCTTTCTCATCTTAAATTTAAAACGGAGTTGATTGGATTTGCACCAACGGAAACCATACATTTGATACCACAATAGAAGGATAGATCTTTTTGATTTTTAGATATTGAATGGAGTTCTTCCATTCTAGTCTATTCACTGGTACTGATCGTTGATACTGGATCAATTGTTTTCTTTCTTTTGTCCTAGCCCATGATCTGAACGAGTCGCACATACACCCTAGTACATGTTCCTCGTCGCTGAGGACATCCCCCAAGAGCGGGGGATTTCGTGACATTTCTGATTGGCTGTCTTGTGTTTCTAATAAGCTGTTTAATAGTTGGCATATTGAATCATATACATAATGGGCTGGTTTAGATCGATCTTAACCGGATGATTATGAATTATTTTATTTCTATATTAATAGATTAATGAATAGAATCTTAAATCAGATTAATGAATAGAATATTAAATCCGGTAAGAAGATAAAATCTCAAATCACCAATTCGTCTGAAATTTTTGTTATTTTTTCTTTTTTATTCAGTCGCTACAAGATCAACAATTCCATGAGCTTGGGCTTCTGTTGCTGACATAAAAACATCTCTTTCCATATCTTCGGATACAACCCATAAGGGTTTGCCTGTCCTTTGTACATAAACCCTTGTGACGGTTTCGCGCAGCTTCAAAAGTTCTTCCGCTTCCAAGATAAATTCTCCCGTCTGTGCCTCATAAAAAGAACTAGCAGGTTGATGGATCATTACCCTGATGATATAACATAATAAATGTTTATTCTATCTCGCATGATGATAAGGTGAAGAGATAAAGAATAATAAAATATATAATTGAACAACCGTACAGGCATCTTTTACGCATTGCATACGGCTCTATAATGGAATTCGTTTTTACCTTACTTAAATATCAAATAAATTAAATTTAAATTAAATATAGGGTCTATCAGACTCGGGTTGGTAAATGATCCAATAACCACCCTTCTTTTTGTTTTTGGAGTAGTTCAAAAATACTATGATGGCTCCGTTGCTTTATATATTTATTTCGTCTGTTATTTAGCAATCCCAAAGTTTCTTTTTTTTTTTTTCAAATAAAAAAACAAGATTTTTTTTATTTTCATATTCTTTCATAACCTAAATATTGTTAAGAGCCTCCCGGCGTGAAAACAAAAAAGTTTGTGACGCTGAAATAGGCCTCCCGATAGATTAGATAAAATCGGAAATACCTTTTATCTCATACTACTCTTTCGATACATAATTTAAGGGTTAAAAAAATTTATCATATCGAATTCGAAGTGCCATGCTATTATTACTTAATATTAATATTTCATATAGCGCGAAGGCATAGTCTTCTTTTTTCTCTCAAATCAAATAAAAAACTCATTGGCGCCAAGCGTGAGGGAATGCTAGACGTTTGGTAATTTCTCCTCCGACCAGAATAAAAGATCCCATTGAAGCGGCTAATCCCATGCATATTGTCTGTATATCTGGTCGCACAAATTGCATAGTATCATAAATAGCTACTCCGGGTATTACCCATCCGCCCGGAGAATTTATAAACAAATATAGATCTTTGGTATCATCCTCTATACTGAGATATACCATAAGACCAATAAGTTGATTCGAGATCTCGCTATCAACCCCTTGGCCTAAAAAAAGTAATCGTTCTCGATAAAGTCGGTTGATTGGGATAAAGTTGTATCCCTTAGAAACCGTACATGCACCTTTTGATGCATACGGTTCAACAAAAATAACGAAAAAAAAAAAAAGAATCAATGTGTAGATGTAGATTCTAGCGTTTTCTTTTATTTATTTTTTTTTTTTTTTCATACCAGGCTTTTAACTTATAAAAAGGGGCTTTTCTTTCATTTTTCAAAAAAGATGGGTTTTGGCCTGTTTTGTTTATCTATAAAAAAAAAAATTACTAAATTTATCTAACTAACTTTTCATTGATGTATTGTTTCATCGAGATACAATCTCAATCGCGATGTAATTTTCTTGTTCCTGAATGGGCTTCTTCAATTTTTTTAGGTTTATGCTCTACTCCGAGTAAAGATCCGCCCGATTTGGATTTGCACATATATGACAAATGCCCCAATACCACGTCCTTTTGCTACGACTTCCTTTTTACAATTTATTTCATGTCTTACAACAGATATTCAATGCATTCATCATATTACTCGATTGATTAACAGTTTGAGATCACTTCTATTATAAATATATAAAGAAATAGAATATGATAGAACTAGTAATCATAAATAGATTTTTTACCGGTTTTTTTCTAAACGGAGCCTGGATACTTCATTTTATTGGCCTAACCAAGATAACCATAAATTATTCTAATTGATAATATTAATCTGTATACCCTCCCGAAAAAATGGATCTAATTGAACTTCACGCTCCAAATTTTTGATAATTCAATCAATCTTTCTTGGGCGAAGGGGAGGATATCTCGATCGGGGAAGAGAATGGGGAAATACCATATGACCCAATATATCTGACAAGTCGCACTATATGTCAATCCACAATGCATCTTCCTCTCCAGGACTTCGAAAAGGTACTCTTGGAACACCAATAGGCATTAAATAAAAGAAAAATTAAGTACTATATCTCACTTTGATGTGAAAGCGTAACAATGGATTTAGTGTCCTACTAATATTGGCCTTTATCATATTTTATCCATAGATTGACTAAGTTTATAAAAAAAGATAAAGAAGACAAAATGAATAAAGGAAAATTATTACAAATAAGTCCTTTGAATGATGAACAAATATATATATGCATTCACTCATATAAAATGGTATCAACTCCCCTACCATTGCGTATTGGTCCTTATCGGGTGTAGAATAGATCTGCTTCTTTTTGTTCCTACGAACAAAATAGTTTCATTATTACTAAAAGTAATTGAAAAGAATCAAACAAATCAAACAAATATTAATTCTTTCCCCAAGATAATCCACTAAAAAGAGGGTCCACAGCATAGTTTTTTCCAATGCAATAAAGTTACATTGTGTCTATTTTTCATTGATAAAGGGGTATTTCCATGGGTTTGCCTTGGTATCGTGTTCATACCGTCGTATTGAATGATCCCGGTCGTTTGATTTCTGTCCATATAATGCATACAGCTCTGGTTGCTGGTTGGGCCGGTTCGATGGCTCTATACGAATTAGCAGTTTTTGATCCTTCTGATCCTGTTCTTGATCCAATGTGGAGACAGGGTATGTTCGTTATACCCTTCATGACTCGTTTAGGAATAACCAATTCATGGGGCGGTTGGAGTATCACAGGGGGTACTGTAACGAATCCGGGTATTTGGAGTTACGAAGGTGTGGCCGGGGCACATATTGTGTTTTCGGGCTTGTGCTTTTTGGCAGCTATCTGGCATTGGGTGTATTGGGATCTAGAAATATTTACTGATGAACGTACAGGAAAACCCTCTTTGGATTTGCCTAAGATCTTTGGAATTCATTTATTTCTATCAGGGGTGGCTTGCTTTGGTTTTGGTGCATTTCATGTAACAGGATTGTATGGTCCTGGAATATGGGTGTCCGATCCTTATGGACTAACTGGAAGGGTACAATCCGTAAATCCAGCGTGGGGTGTGGAGGGTTTTGATCCTTTTGTTCCGGGAGGAATAGCCTCTCATCATATTGCAGCAGGGACCTTGGGCATATTGGCGGGTCTATTCCATCTTAGTGTACGTCCACCTCAACGCCTATACAAAGGATTACGTATGGGAAATATTGAAACCGTCCTTTCCAGTAGTATTGCTGCTGTCTTTTTTGCCGCTTTTGTAGTTGCTGGAACTATGTGGTATGGTTCAGCAACTACCCCGATTGAATTATTTGGTCCCACTCGTTATCAATGGGATCAAGGATACTTCCAACAAGAAATATATCGAAGAATTGGTGCTGGGTTGGCTGAAAATCAAAGTTTATCTGAAGCTTGGTCTAAAATTCCCGAAAAACTAGCTTTTTATGATTACATCGGCAATAATCCGGCAAAGGGGGGGTTATTCAGAGCGGGCTCAATGGACAACGGGGATGGAATAGCTGTTGGGTGGTTAGGACATCCTATCTTTAGAGATAAAGAGGGGCGCGAACTTTTTGTACGTCGTATGCCTACTTTTTTTGAAACATTTCCGGTTGTTTTGGTAGACGGAGACGGAATTGTTAGAGCCGATGTTCCTTTTAGAAGGGCGGAATCTAAATATAGTGTCGAACAAGTAGGTGTAACTGTCGAGTTCTATGGCGGCGAACTCAACGGAGTCAGTTATAGCGATCCCGCTACTGTGAAAAAATATGCTAGACGTGCTCAATTGGGTGAGATTTTTGAATTAGATCGTGCTACTTTGAAATCCGATGGTGTTTTTCGTAGCAGTCCACGGGGTTGGTTTACTTTTGGACATGCTTCGTTTGCTTTGCTCTTCTTCTTCGGACACATTTGGCATGGTGCTAGAACCTTGTTTCGAGATGTTTTTGCTGGTATTGATCCAGATTTAGATGCTCAAGTGGAATTTGGAGCATTCCAAAAACTTGGAGATCCAACTACAAGAAGACAAGTAGTCTGATACAATATGCTTTGTTACTTGTTACTTTTCATTTTTATTTTCTTTTTGTGATTTTTAGATGGGGTACCAGATAAATCTTGATTTGAATCACTGCCTTTTCTTTGACTCTTGTTCTTTATTTATCCGGGAGACGATCCCAAATAAACAGGTATGGAAGCTATAATTGTAAACCACGATCGAATCTATGGAAGCATTGGTTTATACATTCCTTTTAGTCTCAACTCTAGGAATAATTTTTTTCGCTATCTTTTTTCGAGACCCGCCTAAAGTTCCAACTAAAAAGGTGAAATGATTTGTCATTATCTCAATTGAAGTACGGATCCTCCCAATATTGGGAGGATCCGTACTTCAACTAGTCCCCGTGTTCCTCGAATGGATCTCTTAGTTGTTGAGAGGGTTGCCCAAAAGCAGTATATAAGGCGTACCCAGTAAAACTTACAAGTAAACCAGATAAAAAGATGGCAACTAGGGTTGCTGTTTCCATGATTATATAGTTTTAAGACATTATAAAGTTTTAAGACCTCAATGGATCTATGATAAGATCATTTATTTACAACGGAATGGTATACAAAGTCAACAGATCTTACTGAATATAAAATATTATGGCTACACAAACCGTTGAAGGTAGTTCTAGATCTGGCCGCCCAAAACGAACTAATGCGGGGAGTTTATTGAAACCATTGAATTCAGAATATGGTAAAGTAGCTCCTGGGTGGGGAACTACTCCTTTGATGGGTCTCGCAATGGCTCTATTCGCGATATTCCTATCTATTATTTTGGAGATTTATAATTCTTCCATTTTACTGGATGGAATTTCAATGAATTAGATTCCCAAGAACCATTAACTGGCTTTTTCAATACAAAGTGAAGCGTTTAGGTTTCTGATTTTTATCCCATTCTATTTTGGTAGTTTGACCGTGGAATTTCTTTGTTTCTGTATTTCCGGAATATGAGTGTGTGACTTGGTATAAATGATCCTATGGATAGTGCAGAGAATGGGTCTGTCATCTTGATAGAGATGGTTTTACTTCGTCGGATATTCATTCTAGTATCTGGAGCACGGAATATATGAAATAGATTACTATTAGAACTATGATTCATACTTAATAGTCAGACCTCGTGTCCGGACTTCAAAAAATTTTTTCAAAGAGTTAGAAGTTATAAATAGAAATATTTTTATTCTTTCAAACTTTCGTTTATGCTTATTTTGATCAAAGGACAAAACAAAGGTTTCTTTGGTTTGGATTTTTAGTCATTATATCTATTCATTGAATAAGTGATGATCCAATGGTTCTTACTCAGGGAATTTTGGGACTTAGACTTAGTTTGAAAGGGTTTTATTGAATCATCGTGGTTTTAGTATGAATCTGAGGTTTTAATCAATTCTATAGGGTCTTAACAAGAGAATTCCTATCAATAATAAAGAAAACAGCAGTAAAGCCGCATTACACATAAATAACACCAAAGAAAATAGGTAAATAGAAGATTCAAGAGGCCTATAACGATCAATATATAGACGAATGAGCCGACTTGATTTTTTGGCATTATAACCACAAAGAAGAGCTTTCGGATTTTTATTCTTTAGTATCTTCAAAAAAAAAATTGAATCATAAATCATAGAATTAATAAACTTCAAACTTTATATTACACACATCCGTTAGAACTAGTATTTGGGTGTTTCTGTTTGAGCCGTACGAGATGAAATTTTCATATACGGTTCTCCGGGGGGGTCCCCTTGATTTACCTATCTCAATAAAATCTATGATTGGTTCGAAGAACGTCTTGAGATTCAGGCAATTGCCGATGATATAACTAGTAAATATGTTCCTCCTCACGTCAACATATTTTATTGTCTAGGGGGAATTACGCTTACTTGTTTTTTAGTACAAGTAGCTACCGGGTTTGCTATGACTTTTTATTATCGTCCGACCGTTACGGAGGCCTTTGCTTCTGTTCAATATATAATGACTGAAGCTAATTTTGGTTGGTTAATCCGATCAGTTCATCGATGGTCGGCAAGTATGATGGTCCTAATGATGATCCTGCACGTATTTCGCGTGTATCTCACCGGCGGCTTTAAAAAACCTCGTGAATTGACTTGGGTTACAGGTGTGGTTTTGGGTGTATTGACCGCATCTTTTGGTGTAACTGGTTATTCCTTACCTCGGGACCAAATTGGTTATTGGGCAGTAAAAATTG